TATTATCCTTTCCTTAGTCTTTGGAGCGGGCCCCTATAACTCAATCACTACAATGGGAATTTATTAATGATTATTTAATAATCACTAAGTATTAATATTAATATAGTTCATTTTAAAAAATGATATTTATATTATAGAATTCTAATGTATATGTATATTAGAATAATAAGATTCTAATCGAATAATTCGATAGAGAATTTCTATCTTATATCGAAAAGTATATGATATGTAATCATATCATATATGTAATAATATTATAATATGTAATAATATTATAAAAAAATAAAAAAGAATTTCAAACGGTATTTGAATTCAAAAATAAAAAAGAAAATTTTACTATGTAATTAAGATACTGATTATTTTTAACCATATAATTAATTGAAAAATAGATCGAAATTCAATTATATATTGCTCCATTCTATTCTATTAATTGTTAATATTCAATATTTTTTTTGAATCTATATTCTTTATATATATATATATATATATATTCCATATTAATTATGAATAGCTAAGAACGAATAATTAATAGCTAACAGCAGTTTACTAAATTTCTATGCATGTACAATTTCTGATGAGCCCGCTTAGCTCAGAGGTTAGAGCATCGCATTTGTAATGCGATGGTCATCGGTTCGATTCCGATAGCTGGCTTTTCTCTATTTGTTTGATTATTGATAATGTCTCTTTAAAATCAAAGAATAAAGATTATTCTCCTTTCTCCAAAACCGATCTAGTCTGTCGTAACAACTTAAAACTATAAATTAAAATAGAAGGAGTTAGATCTCTGCAAAACAAATCAAGAACAATATAAAGGGGTCTGGATATTGAAACAATTCATCTCATTATTCTTTGTAGTACAATACTTCAGTAGATTTCGCTTCATTTATCAGTTAGTTCAGTTTTAAGTTAAGTTTTTCTGTAAAATGAAATTTCAATAAAAATAAAATAAGGAGTCTTTATGTCGCGTTACCGAGGGCCTCGTTTCAAAAAAATACGCCGTCTGGGGGCTTTACCGGGACTAACTAGTAAAAGGCCTAGAGCCGGAAGTGATCGTAGAAATCAATCGCGTTCCGGAAAAAGATCTCAATATCGTATTCGTCTAGAAGAAAAACAAAAATTACGTTTTCATTATGGTCTTACAGAACGCCAATTACTTAACTATGTTCGTATCGCCGGAAAAGCCAAAGGGGCAACAGGTCGGGTTTTACTCCAATTACTTGAAATGCGTTTGGACAACATCCTTTTTCGATTGGGTATGGCTTCGACTATTCCTGGAGCCCGCCAATTAGTTAATCATAGACATATTTTAGTTAATGGTCGTATAGTAGATATACCAAGTTATCGCTGCAAACCCCGGGATATTATTACGGCGAGGGAGGGGCAAAAATCCAAAGCTCTGATTCAAAATTTTCTTGATTCATCCTCCCACGAGGAATTGCCAAAACATTTGACTCTTCACCCATTCCAATTTAAAGGATTAGTCAATCAAATAATAGATAGTAACTGGGTCGGTTTGAAAATAAATGAATTGCTAGTCGTAGAATATTATTCCCGTCAGACTTAAAGCTAACTAAAATAATGAGGGTTCGGTCAATTTAATCCCCTTTTTCTTTCGCCGAAGGAAATTAACCTACATTAAGAGGTCAAAGATTTTTCTCCCATTCATATATCATAAATCTGCAGGGATATTTTTATTCCTTGGCTCCCTTTACAGTACAGTATTTTACTGTACAGTATTTTATGTACCACATCAATTAGGAATAGAGGATTTATATCAAAGAAAGGTCTAACTGTTGGAATATTTGTTATTTGATACATCGTGATCAGTAACATTGGTGAATTGTGTGAAGGTACGGAAAGAGAGGGATTCGAACCCTCGGTAAACAAAAGCCTACATAGCAGTTCCAATGCTACGCCTTGAACCACTCGGCCATCTCTCCTCCATAATGATTATGACCCAGAAATCAAGTGAATAGCGAGTCATTCATATTAGATTATTAAAAACACTACAATAAAGATATATATCTATTCGGGTTTGCTAAGACAACGCTCACATCTTTTTCTGGTATTTATACCAGATTAAAAATCAATGAATTGGAACGAATCAACGGCTGGGTATATATTTTTTCGACTAGGCTTAGGGATTCCTCTTTTTTAGACTATGGTTAATGGATATTTTTAGATCACGATTCTATTTAGATTCGTATTCCATTTACATAAGTTTCATAAAATGATTATTCGATTCTGGATCATAATTCAATCAAAACTTCTCGAGTTATCCTAATCTCTAAGAAAAATTCCTTGATTCGTCAACTTCGATGAAATTGGAATAGTTATCTTCATTAGTATACTACTGCTTTTGGATGAAATATAATCGGAAAAAAATATTTCTTATTGATTCCTGTCAAAAAGAAACAATTTAAGTAGAAGGTTCATATCTTTTTTTTTTAATGATTTTTTTATGTTATTTCGTACTGTACAATTCCTTTGTTTGTGGGAT